GGTAAAGTTTGATTACCATTAATCCTCAGAATAGTTAACGAGTTTTTCCCTTTTATTTATATCCTATGCATCACCTAAATCCTAAAGGCGGCTCTAGGCCTGAGTTATATTAAGTTAAGGTGGCCTTAGTTACCTATGGTATTTGTCTTATTACCTATTTCTAGTTGATTTATGAATGAAGGTGGCATAGGCCCCTATGGTCCAGTGGTTACGACCTCTCTCTTTCACGGAGAAAACGAGGGTTCAAGTCCCTCTGGGGGTATACCAAGACTAAAGACTATAGGAGTGGGATTTTCTATCAAGTGATCCGTATTTGTCAAGTCCTTCTATTAGTCTACTCAGAAGAGACTTTCTATTTTATATCAAATGTTATATTTGATTTCAAGTGATATGTATTTGTCAAGTCTACTTGGGAGACGAAAGGAAGTTGATTATGGAACGTCTAAAACGAATTAGGCGTTGGGTCGATGCCCGAGTGGTTAATGGGGACGGACTGTAAATTCGTTGGCAATATGTCTACGCTGGTTCAAATCCAGCTCGGCCCAACAATTCGCCAATCTACTATCAGATGGTATAACCCTCTTGTTCTTAAGAAATACCTGATACAAGACAAGAGAATAAAAAAAAGAATCTAAATTTTCTGCTAGATCTCTTCTTATTTCCCTGGGATTGTAGTTCAATAGGCTAGAGCACCGCCCTGTCAAGGCGGATGTTACGGGTTCGAGCCCCGTCAGTCCCGACGGATCCAATAAGTACATCAATTCGCCTCTCCATTTTCTGTGAAATGAAGGGACAGAGAGAATAATTGAATTCCGAAGGGGTTTCCCTCTTTTTTTTTTCAGGATTCTCTCGAAGAAAGAACACACCCTAAAATAAAATCAAAATAACTAAAATAGTGAAGTTGACAGAATATTTCATCTTTTCTGCCGCGACTCGTCTTTCTCATACTTCTTTGTTTTGTCTTCCAAAGAAAAGAGGATCACTAAAATTTAAAACCTAATTCCTGTCTTTTTCCACTTCGCTTGTATTGTTTGTTGGTGGGGTTTTGTAGTTAATGGAAACGGACGGTTTAGATTATACTTCATTTGATGGTTCTACAAGGAAGACCTAAGGTAGGTTATAGAAAAGAAAGAACAGAAAAGAAGGATAAATAAAGGAATTTTTGATTGGTCCGGGAATCCTATCTTGGATTCGGTATGGATAAAAGATCTTCATATGTTATATACTATTAATTCTCCACGACTAATTAATTTAATAGCTCAGATATTGTTATTCATGATATTGATCCGATTCAATATCGTCGATAGGTAATGCATTCATTGAATTGACAGGTGAAAGATTTATCATCTCTATGGGATTAAATCCCGAGTTATTGTATTGTGAAATAAAAAAAAAACGATGAGATTATGGAAGTAAATATTCTTGCATTTATTGCTACTGCACTGTTCATTTTAGTTCCTACTGCTTTTCTACTTATAATTTACGTAAAAACAGTAAGTCAAAATAATTAATTAATTACTTTAAATGAAACTCGACTTCTGAATTCTTTGAAGAAATCAAAAGAAAAGTATTCTATTTTTGCTGAAATCAAGGGGCTATAATCGGCGATATTCTATGAGATCCGAGAGTATGGTAAGTAAGAAATTTCTTTCTTACTTACCATACTCTCTATTAGTGTTATAGTAGTGTATAAAGTTGTACTTGACTTTCTAATAAAAAGGGTATGCTATATTAGCTTCTATCTTCAATTCAATATATGTAGTTATTAATCCATATTTGGAATTGACGTAGGACCCAATCTTTTCTTTCATACATTTATATATATTTATATTCCAATTCCAATGAATCTGAAAACTTCCAATGAATCTGAAATAATTGTTTTACTGTTATAGAATACATTTCTCCACTAGAATCTAATGGAATTTCGAAATGAAGATATTTTTATTTGAAAATTATTTCAATTTAAATAAAGAATGCGTTGCAGAACGATCTATAAAACAATTGATACCTTTTCATTTCTCAACTAAATTAGGAGTGCTTCTAAAGTCCACTTCTTCCCCATACTACGAGTGAAAGGGAAAAAGTAAAGACTACCATTAAAGCAGCCCAAGCGAGACTTACTATATCCATGTGAATTATGTCCCTTATCTCTATGATAGAATTATTCCATTATTGCTCACTAATAATAGTAGAATGAATGGTCCAGAGTCAAAAAGGGATTCTGGGCGAACACTATTGATGAATCAATCAAATAAATGGATTTTAAAAATTCCTATATTATTTATAATCCGTACCCTTTCCCGATTGTCTCTCTGAAGGAGTTGGGATATAGTATATTATACTCTTGACGAGGGGTAAAAATTGTTTTGGGCTTTTTTTTTATTTTCTATAAAAGGTAAATTCTCTATCCAATCTCAATCTAATAGTGATTGAATGCCTGAACACTCAGAGATTCTCGCGAGTCTATATATGTAGATTACAGTATAGAAAGTACTTTCCCAACTAGTAGTGGAATTCTCGGCCGGTTATCCAATGTAATTCAAGACCCAATCAATAGACATTACATTAGCAGTAGAAGAGAATCTGGAAGTCTTGCTTCGACCATTATAATCTTTCTTTGAATTTTAGATTCAAAGATTTCCAATCTTTTACAAAATCCCCAGAACATAAAAAAATAGCGGAACAGAATAAGAGATTTCGATTCGTTTGTTGATGAGGCGGCACCCGGATTTGAACTGGGGAAAAAGGATTTGCAGTCCCCCGCCTTACCACTCGGCCATGCCGCCAAAACGATACACAATAGGATAAAAATTCCCCTTTTTGAGTTGGATTAGTAAACTTGAGTTTATTGTACTTGCATCCCTTTTTAATCCTTTTTTCTAAATTTAGAAAAATTAGAAAGGAAACCGTTTTTCCCCTTTTGATTGTATTTGATCTGCCCCTTCGATTGATTGTATAGTATCTCAAAACACACAAACTTCCACTCACTTTGATATTGAAAAATCAAATGTATATTTTCACTCAAAAAGCCTAAATTTATGGGAACCATTAACTATTTATTGACTGACAATTCGTGAATTATTCTTGGATTTGAATATCAATTTTGGTTTGCCTAATGACATAAGAATAAGCAAAAATTTATACATACTTAATTGATTTTTTTAATCAAAAATCCTTCTCAATTTCCATTATAACAAAAATTATAGGTATATGTAAACCCCAGAACGGATATTCTTATACAGATACCAAATTGGCTATTATAGTATGTTGCCTATAAATAAAGGGAATTCGTTGGAACAAAAAAAGGCCTGGCTGGGTATTGACCGGGCCAGGCCCAAAAGGCACTTCGAACAAAATAAAAGAAAGAAGGTGTTCTTTATTTATCTTTCTATTTGGATCTTTCGAGCATCTAAATTGAATTGCTAATTATATAATAACGATAAAGAATGTGAAAGAAATACTTTCTTTAATCCTTACTTGATGTGTAATGTAACATAGTAATTATCTTTTTCAATTGGGAGAGATGGCTGAGTGGACGAAAGCGGCGGATTGCTAATCCGTTGTACGAGTTATTCGTACCGAGGGTTCGAATCCCTCTCTTTCCGTTTCCGTTGATGAGTTTCCATTTTTTCTTTCAAATTTTGCAAACCCCTTTTTATTTTTTCCTTGTTAAATGTGTGGAATAGCTAAAAAAAAATCTTAAGAAAATTATAAAATCAAGCAATAAAAACAAAAAAAATTATTCTTCACGTCCAGGATTACGTCCTGGATCATTGGATAGGAATCCAAAGATGAAGAGAGAAACAAAGAATATTACTACTGTATAAACGAAAAGTTTGAGAGTAAGCATTACACAACCTCCAAGATCATTTTTTGAAAAAGAAAAACGAGAAAAGACAATAGATCCTCCATTTTTATATCACATATCCTATTTTGACACCAAGAAAAGAATTCTAGAAATAGAAAAGAATGTTCAGAAATTCAAATGAAGTTGAAATTTGTAATAAGAGTCTTTGATTACCACAAATCACTTTCATACCCAAATTAGATATTGTAAGGGACCCGAAGCTAATAAGGTATTTCGCCGTAAAAAGGATTAAAATCAGGAAATAGGGCGTCTCGTGGCTATCCGAGAATTTCAATGTTTGAATCGAAGGTTCATACTGTCAGACTTATTTGATCTTATCAATTGTTATAATTTTTCTCGAATAAATATGAATTTTCTAGGATAGTATTAAAGATCTTATCGAAAACTTACAGCAGCTTGCCAAACAAAGGCTAAAAGAAAAAAGAACAGGGGTATGACTGGCATAACATCTACGATTGGATTCAAAAAAGCATAGGCTTCGGGCAATTTGGCCAAGAAAAGACTACTCGGATAAAGGGCAGAATTAAGACAGATCAAACTAAAGATATTAAGCATAACAGACATTTTTTTCGTCGAGATAATTGCATTTTGATTGAGTTATTGATATAAGGAAAAATGAAGTAAAGTAAGGTAGACAAAAAATCCTTCTTTTTCCGCTCAATCAAAAATCCTCCGATTCTCAAAGGAGAATAGAAGAAATCATACTTTCATACAATATCTTAATTGAATTATATGTAATGATCAATAAATTCCATTGAATTAATTCTAGAGATACACATGCCAAAATCCTAGCACGAATCTATAATAGATTCTATAAAGAATAAAGATTTTCTATAGTTGGACTGGAATTGACGAACACTTAATACCAATATTATTCTTTAATAGTATAAGTATCCAATAAAAATAGAAATGGGGCGTAGCCAAGCGGTAAGGCAACGGGTTTTGGTCCCGCTATTCGGAGGTTCGAATCCTTCCGTCCCAGAGCATATCCATTGTATTCTAATACTTCTTTTTTGTTCAACAAGGTTCTGTTTCAAGGTTTGGATATACTTTTTTTATTCTTTGCGGAATCATATCTGACTTTTTCACAAACCAAACTAAATCGAGTTCAAATGACATGCAAAAGTAACTGAACCCTTTTGTGACCCATAGAAAATGGGGCATAGATCACAGTTGGAGAAAGATTACTTAACCTCAGGTTAAAAAAATATGAAAATACATATAAAACGAGGAAGTGCTTAGCCTATAGGTATGTATGGTTATCCTATTTCAGTGACAATAGTGTTTCCATTTTTGTGAAAACTAAATTGCATCCCTAAAATATGAAAATTTAAATATTTAACAATGATATTTCTTTTTATTGTTCGATCTATTTAGCTTATTTGCTTTGCATCATTGACAATTCCATTTGAAAAGAAACAGAGATCTTGCTTTTTTATGATAATAAAAAGGAGTAAAACTTGACTCAAAGAATGATGTAGAAGTAGAAAACTTTTTCAACTATCAAGATTTGTAATGATTCCTTCTAGGTTGGGAAGTTGAAAATGGTCAGTCTATCTTATTGAGTCACTTGAAGAGGCAGAGTCAAATAGAATTTATTTATTTTATTTGTGCGATTTCTGTTAGTTATGTTATTTCTATATTTGGATTTCTTAATATTTCTGTTAGATATTTTTTTGAGATAGAGATGTTCTATTCAGACAAAAAAAGACGGCATTTTGCTAAAATTTCTTCAGAAAAATCTTTATTATCTGTGTAGATATTCTCTATTAAATATAAATAACTATGTCTCTGTACCGACTGAACCAATGACTATTCATGATTCCATAATTGAATCAATTCCATACTGGTTCCAAATTAGAGGAATGTTATGGTAAAACTTCGTTTAAAACGATGTGGTAGAAAGCAACGTGCGACTTGAAGGACATGATCCGGTGTGGATTCTTATTGTTACATCCACCATTTTATATAGGAATGAAGGTGCTCTTGGCTCGACGTCGTTTGTTCTATTCTACTAGAACCCTTCTTTTTTTATTGGGTTCTAATGTAAATAGTTCATGATGGAGCTCGAGTAGAAAGTATTTATTAATTTCTCAGGGGCAACGATCTAGGGTTAATGCCAATTAATAAATTGGAACAACTTCGTAAGTATATCTTCGATATAGAAATCGAAAGGATTCCATTCCAATAAATTTTCAAAATTGTTGGAACGGCTAAAACTTTTTCGATCGACAGTGTATCGCGCATGAATCAACCTCGGTATGATTCTTTGATAGAAAGAAATCCCAAAAGGGGTATGTTGCTACCATTTTGAAAGGATTAAGAAGCACCGAAGTAATGTCTAAACCCAATGATTTAAAACAAAAATAAAGGATCCCAGAACAAGGAAACACCACTTCAATTGTCTCACGGATCCGAATAAAGAATCCAAATAAATTTTAAACGAGACAAAAACGGTGGGTTAAAGACCACTCAATAAAAAAATATCTTAAAGAAAAATCTTTAATATATTTGAGAATTATTATTATTATATTATTATATTATTATTGAACTTGAGTTATGAGTACAAATGATTTTTTTCAGCAACGCAGCTAAATAAAAATGACTATGAGTTAAATTGAAATTTGAAATTATATTATAGACTAATTCATTTTACAGATTTTCTATTTATTCTAATTCTAATTTTATTTTATCCATAGACAAAACATCATTTTTTCTCGAGCCGTACGAGGAGAAAACTTCCTATACGGTTCTAGGGGGGGGGGGTTCTTTTTCATCTACATCTATCCCGATGAGCCGTCTATCGAATCGTTGCAATTGATGTTCGATCCCGAAGAGAAGGAAGAGATCTTCAGAAAGTGGGTTTTTATGATCCGATCAAGAATCAAACTTATTTAAACGTTCCCGCTATTCTCTATTTCCTTGAAAAAGGTGCTCAACCTACAGGAACTGTTCAGGATATTTTAAAAAAGGCAGAGGTTTTGCCCTAATCAAATGAAATTCAATTAAATTAAGGAAATAAAAAATAAGGGTAGGATAATGATTTCTATATCATTTTGGATATCTTTTCTATACTATGTTTTTTTATTTCCTTCTTTTCTTCTTCTATTCGTATCTAGTTATCATTGTTTTTATAGAATCCTTTTTGATAGAATCTTTTTTGATAGAATCCTTTTCTAAGGAAACCCTTATTTGATTCATCCTCACAAAATAGAAATATTTTGGCATTACCTGCAATTGGATGGTTTTCATTCGACCTCTAATATCAAGTAAGAAACAAGGAATCGAAGTTCTTTTATTCTATATGGATTCAATACACTCTTGATTGCATCAATACTTTTTCTACTTCTTCTTTGTTTATTCTCCATCTAAACTCAAATTTTTAGTATATATTTATATGCAGTGCCAATCCAACACAAGTCCCTTTTTTACTATTCTTTCAATTTAAGTTCTTGTTTTTTTTTCCATCGTATTCCTTTCTTAACGTTTATATTGACAACATTGTATCGAACAAATATAATTCATCGTGATAAGCAGTTCTATTTATTTCCGTCCCATAGGTTTTATTTTTTACCTGTTGATTCAAATGATGGGTTCGTTGGATTTGATACCCGGATTTTTGATTGAAAAAG